GAACGAGAACAAATCGATTCAGAAGAAAAAATCCAAATTTTGAAATTTTTATTCAATGCAGTTATAACCGATCCCAATGATCAAAAAATTAGAAAAAAATCGATAAAAGAAATTAGTAAAAGAGTTCCCCGGTGGTCATACAAATTAATCGATAATTTAGACCAAGAGCTGGGAGAATACGACGAAAATGTAAGAGGGGAGCATGCATTTCGTTCACGAAAAGCCAAACGTTTAGTGGTTTCTGTTGATCACCAGACAAAAGAGGATGTGACTTTGCCACGTTATTTGGAACAATCGGATTTTCGTCGATATATAATCAAAGGTTCCATGCGCGCACAAAGACGTAAAACCGTTATTTGGAAACCGGTTCAAGCAAATGCCCATTCCCCTCTTTTTTTGGACAGACTAGACAAAGCCTTTTATTTGTCTTTTGATATGTCCGGTCTGATAAAAGTAATTTTTAGAAATTGGATGTGGAAAAATAACGACCAAAAACTTTCTGATTATACAAACGAAAAGCCACGAAAATCGGATAAAAAAACAAAAAAGAAGCCCAAAAGAGAAAGATACACAAGACAAGAAAAAGTACGTATAAAACAAGCCGAAGGCTGGGATAAGCGTTTCCTTACTCGAGTACTAAGAAGTTCTATGTTAGTAATCCAATCGATTCTTAGAAAATATATTATATTACCTTCATTGATAATAGCTAAAAATTTGATTCGCATACTATTATTCCAAGATCCCGAGTGGTCCGAGGATTTTAAGGATTGGAATCGGGAAATTTATGTTAAATGCACTTATAGTGGTGTTAATTTATCTGAAACAGAATTTCCGAAAAACTGGTTAACAGAAGGTATTCAGATAAAGATCCTATTCCCCTTTCGCCTGAAACCCTGGCACAGATCTAAGATACAATCCCCTCATAAAGATGCAAAAAGTGAACAAGAAGTGGATTTTTGTTTTTTAACAGCTTTGGGACTGGAAACGGAAATGCCCTTTGGTTCTCCCCGAAAACGACCTTCGTTTTTTGAACCTATTTTTAAAGAACTCAAAAAAAAAATTATAAAATGGAAAACTAAGTCTTTTATAGTTTTAAGGGTTTTCAAAGAAGGAAAAATAAAAGAACTTTCAAAAAGAAATTTGAGAGAAATCGATGAATTGGGTGAAACTCAAAAAAATTCGATACTCAGTAATCAGATGATTCACGAATCGTCTATTGAAATTCCATTTCTGGATTGGCCAAATTTCTACCGGACCGAAAAAAAAATGAAAGATCTGACTAATAGAACAAGCAGAATACGAAATCAAATATATAAAATTACAAAAGAAAATAAAAAAGGAGCGCTAACTCAAGAAACAAATATTAGTTCGAACAAAACAACTTATTCTGCTAAAATATTAGACTCATCAAAAAAGATTTGGCAGATATTAAAAAAAATAAATACTCGATTAATCCGTAAATCCTATTTTTTTCTAAAATTTTTCATTGAAAAGATATACAGAAATTTTTTTCTATCTACCCTTACTATTCCAAGAATCAATGCAAAACCTTTTCGTGAATCAACAAGAAAAAGAATTAAAATTATTGAGAAAAACATCCACAATAATGAAGCAAATTCGGAAATAATTAATAAAACAAATCAAAATAGAATTCACTTTATTTCGACTGTGAAAAAATCACTTTCGAAGATTAGTAATAAGAATTCAAAGATTTCTTGTAATTTATCGTCTTTTTCACAATCACAAGCATATGTATTTTACAAATTGTTACAAGCCCCAATTTTTAACTTTTCTAATTTAAGACCTGTTTTTCAATATGACGGAACATCTCTATTTCTTAAGAATGAAATAAAAGATTTTTTTGAAAAACACGGAATATTTAATTACCAAGTAAGACATAAACCTTTTTGGAATTTTGGAAGGAATCCATGGAAAAACTGGTTAAGCGGTCATTATCAATATGATTTCTCTCAGATTAAATGGGCTAGATTAGTACCACAAGAATGGCGAAATAGAGCCAATCAACACTGTATGGCTCAAAATAAAGATTTAACTAAAAGAGATTCATATGAAAAAAACGGATTAACTTATTGCGAAAAACAACATTTTTTTGAAGCAGACCCATTACGTAATAAAAAATCGAATTTTAAAAAACACTATAGATATGATCTTTTATCATATAAATCGATTAATTATGAAGATAAGAAAGGCTCGTATATTGATAGATCACTAGGCCAAGTAAATAATAAAGAAGAGTCTTATTATAATTACAATATAAAGAAAGGCAAATTATTTGCTATGCTGGGAGGTATCCCTATCAATAATTATCTAGGGGAAGATGATATTATGGATATGGAAAAATTCTTGTATAGAAAATATTTTGATTGGAGAATTCTTCATTTTTGTCTTCGAAATAAGGTCAATATTGAAGCCTGGGTTGATATGGATACTGGTACCAGCAGTAATCAAAATACTAGGATTGGGTCCAATAATTCGAAAAAAATTGATGCAATTAATAAAGGAGGCCCCTTTTATCTTACAATTGATCAAGATGAAGAAATTAACCCATCCAACCAAAAAAGAACACTTTTTGATTGGATGGGAATGAATGAAGAAATACTAAGTTGTCCTATATCAAACCTGGAGCCTTGGCTCTTTCCAGAATTAGTGCTACTTTTTAATGCATATAGAACGAAACCATGGATCATACCAATCAAATTACTTCTTTTCAATTTTAATGGAAATGGTAAGAAAATTCTAACCGGAAAGAAAGAAGCGGATCCTTTTATATCATCCACTCAAAAAGAATATCTTGAATTATCGAATCAAAGTAAAGAAGAAAAAGAACTCGCAGCCCAAGGAAATCCGGGATCAGATGCACAAAAGCAAGTAAGTCTTGGATCAGTTATCTCAAACCAAGAAAACGATAATTATCCGAGATCGGACATGAAAAAACGTATAAACAAAAAACAATACAAAAGAGAAACAGAAGCACAGCTTGATTTCTTCCTAAAAAAATATTTGTGTTTGCAGTTGAGATGGAGAGGTACTGTTTCTTTCCGGGAAAAAATACTCAATGATATGAAAGTCTATTGTCACCTGGTTCGACTGATAAATCCTAGCGACGTTACTATAGCCTCTATTCAAGGGGGAGAAATTAGTTTGGCTATTTTGATCACTAAGAAGGATTTCGCTATTACAGAATTGACGAAAGGGGAAATGCTTATTATCGAACCTCGCCGTTTGTCTGTAAAAAATGATGGCCAATTCTTTATATATCAAACCGTAGGTATTTCATTGGTTCATAAGAATAAGCGCAAAATTACTAAAAGATACCAAGAAAAGGGCTATGTTGATAAAAAAAATTTTGATGAATCTATTGATCAAAAAATGACTGGAAATAGAAACAAAAATCATTATGATTTGATTGTTCCTGAAAATATTTTATTCCCTAAACGTCGTAGAGAATTAAGAACTCTAATTTGTTTCAATTCGAAGAATCAAACTGGTATGCAGAGAAATCCAGTATTTTGTAATAACGTAAAAAGCGGAGGTCACAGTTTGGATAAAAACACAGATCTTGCTAGAGAGAAAAATCAACTAATTAAATTAAAGTTCTTTATTTGGCCCAATTCTCAATTAGAAGATTTAATTTGTATGAATCGCTATTGGTTTAATACCAATAATGGGAGTCGTTTCAGTATGGTAAGGATACATATGTATCCACGATTGAAAATTCGTTAATAGTGTGCTTTTCCTATCTATCATGTCCCTGTTTGGGATATGAAAACAAAGAAATGTATACATGTCTTGTCTTCCATTCCAGTCTGATACAAGATACAAAATTAATGGCGTCCATATTAATTAGATCCATAAATGAATCAAGAAACTCTTTTTTTTAGGTCCAATTTTTTTCTCTTTTGCAGAAATATACCATCCTTTTGGATCCCTAATCAAATTGAAAATTGGATTGATTATTGATATGGATTTTCTAGAAAGTTCATAACGAACTTAAGATTATTGTGTATATTAAATTCAAGTAACTAGTATTATTATTACTGATCAGTAAATTTAATCTTAAAAAAAAGGAGGGGAGGAGGTTTCGTTTTATGGTAAAAAATTCATTCATCTCAGTTATGGTTCAAAAAAAAAAAGAAGAAAACTGCGGATCGGTTGAATTTCAAGTATTCTGTTTCACGAATAAGATACGGAGACTTACTTCACATTTAGAATTGCACAGAAAAGACTATTTATCTCAAAGGGGTTTACGTAAAATTTTGGAAAAACGCCAACGTCTACTAGCTTATTTGTCAAAGAAAAATAGAGTACGTTATAAAGAATTAATTAGTAAGTTGAATATTCGGGAGTCAAAAAATCGTTAATTTGAAAAACAATTTCGAATTATTTGATTTTGAATCTTGATGAACTTCTTGTTGTTTTCAACAATTCATGTAAGAATGAATCGAGGAAAAACCTATGAGTATACTAGCTACAGAAAAAGAATTTATGATAGTCAATATGGGACCTCACCACCCATCAATGCACGGTGTTCTTCGTCTCATCGTTACTCTAGATGGTGAAGATGTTATTGACTGTGAACCAATATTGGGTTATTTACACCGAGGGATGGAAAAAATTGCGGAAAACCGAACAATTATACAATATCTGCCTTATGTAACCCGTTGGGATTATTTAGCTACTATGTTCACAGAAGCAATAACTGTAAATGGACCAGAACTGTTGGGAAATATTCAAGTACCTAAAAGGGCCAGCTATATCAGAGTAATTATGTTGGAGTTGAGTCGTATAGCTTCCCATCTGTTATGGCTTGGCCCTTTTATGGCAGATATTGGTGCACAGACTCCTTTCTTCTATATTTTCAGAGAAAGAGAATTAGTCTATGATCTGTTCGAAGCTGCCACCGGTATGAGGATGATGCATAATTATTTTCGTATCGGAGGAATAGCGGCTGATTTACCTCATGGTTGGATAGATAAATGTTTGGATTTCTGCGAGTATTTTTTAACGGGGGTTGCTGAATATCAAAAACTTATTACGCTAAACCCTATTTTTTTAGAACGAGTTGAAGGAGTAGGCATTATTGGTGGAGAAGAAGCAATAAATTGGGGTTTATCCGGACCAATGCTACGGGCGTCTGGAATAGAATGGGATCTTCGTAAAGTTGATCATTATGAGTGTTATGACGAATTTGATTGGGAAGTCCAGTGGCAAAAAGAAGGAGATTCATTAGCTCGTTATTTAGTCCGAATCGGTGAAATGACGGAATCTATAAAAATTATTCAACAGGCTTTAGAAGGAATTCCGGGAGGACCCTATGAAAATTTAGAAATCCGATGCTTTGATAGAGAAAGCGATCCAGAATTGAATGATTTTGAAGATCGATTCATTAGTAAAAAGCCTTCTCCCACCTTTGAATTGACGAAACAAGAACTTTATGTGAGAGTAGAAGCCCCAAAAGGAGAATTGGGAATTTTTCTGATAGGAGATCAAAGTGGTTTTCCTTGGAGATGGAAAATTCGCCCACCGGGTTTTATCAATTTGCAAATTCTTCCTCAGTTAGTTAAAAGAATGAAATTGGCTGATATTATGACGATATTAGGTAGTATAGATATCATTATGGGGGAAGTTGATCGTTGAAATGATAATTGATACAACAGAAGTACAAGACATCAATTCTTTTTCCAGATTGGAATCCCTACAAGAGGTCTATGGGATCATGTGGGTGCTTGCCCCTATTTCGACTCCTGTATTGGCAATCACAATAGGTGTCCTAGTAATTGTGTGGTTAGAAAGAGAAATATCTGCAGGAATACAACAACGTATTGGGCCTGAATACGCCAGTCCTTTGGGAATTCTTCAAGCTTTAGCAGATGGGACAAAACTACTTTTCAAAGAAAACCTTCTTCCATCTAGAGGAAATAGTAGTTTATTCAGTATTGGACCATCTATAGCAGTCATAGCAATTCTACTAAGTTATTCAGTAATTCCTTTTAGTTATAACCTTGTTTTAGCTGACCTCAATATCGGTATTTTTTTATGGATTGCCATTTCAAGTATTGCCCCTATTGGACTTCTTATGTCAGGATATGGATCAAATAATAAATATTCCTTTTTAGGTGGTCTGCGAGCTGCTGCTCAATCAATTAGTTATGAAATACCATTAACTTTATGTGTTTTATCAATATCTCTACGTGCGATTCGCTAAAACCTAAGCTTTTTGTTTTCCTATTGTTTTGCTTTTCGTTCTAGAAAAAAAAAAGAACTTGAATAAAAATTTTTATTTTTTTATTCATTTATTTACTCTTTAGGTTAATAAATTAGGTTAATAAAAGAAATTTGATAGTTATATATGAGTGAAAGAAAACAACTTTGAAATTCGCAGTAAAAGTGGCTTAAGTCTCAGCTCCTATGTACAAGCGTTAAGGGGAAGTAAACAAAAGTCAAAGTGGAGTAAGTCTTTTACCCCAAGATTGGTTGATTGGTCATCCTAGCTTGAAGCGGGCTCAAAAGACTAACCCTATGGAATTTTTTAATTAGCGTTTGTATGTATTACAATCCATATATATTACGGGGGGTTGAAAACACAAAATGGGTGGATAGGAAGGAACACCAAAATACACACAACGGGTTAGTAATGTAGATTATGAAAATTATCTAAAAGGATACTTCTGCATAACATAAAAAGAATACTAATTGGGGCTTTAAGTTGGTAGAAATGATCAGGCAGTACTCCCCACAATTCCGATCCAGAGTATGCTCCTATCCGCCAGTTAAATAAATAACTACCAGGAACGAAATAATCCTTTACCTTTTTTTAAGCCCCCTTTTCTCTCAGAAAGAAGAAGAGGAACAAAAAAAAATAGAAAAAAGACAATTACAATAGAAAAGGACCCTTTTATTCTTTCTTTCATATATTGCTAGAAATCAAATTGGTGTCCTGATTCATGAACTAGTGTAATGTCTAATTCTTTTTCGTAATCGAAACTAAAAGGATGGGTTGAAATATCTATTGATATTTCTACAAGGAGTATTTTATTGAAGGGTTGATTAAGTTATTACTCAACACAGAAAAATTGAAATTCTTAAAGGATGAGATTAATTCAGAAATACTGTTTTTTTTTTATCCTTAGAGCAGACAGAATTCCTGTGGTATAATTGGGGACCCTCTGCTAGATTTTGCCTTTATCTATCCTATAAGCAATATCAAGATAACTAATACAGGTCCGGTCCTTACATTTATTTGTGGCCCTGAGGAGCCGTATGAGGTGAAAATCTCACGTACGGTTTTGTAATAGCGATGGGAACCGTAATGTTACCACCGACTATGATTATCTAACAGTTCAAGTACAGTTGATATAGTTGGGTCCCAATCAAAATATGGTTTTTGGGGGTGGAATTTGTGGCGTCAACCTATAGGGTTTATCGTTTTTATAATTTCTTCCCTAGCGGAATGCGAGAGATTACCTTTTGATTTACCAGAAGCAGAAGAAGAATTAGTAGCAGGTTATCAAACCGAATATTCAGGAATAAAATTTGGTTTATTTTACGTTGCTTCCTATCTAAATCTATTAGTTTCCTCATTATTTGTAACAGTTCTTTACTTGGGGGGTTGGAATCTTTCCATTCCATACATATTTGTTCCTGAGCTATTTGAAATCAATAAAGCCGATGGAATCTTTGGAACGACAATTGGTATCTTTATTACATTAGCTAAAACTTATTTGTTCTTGTTCGTTCCTATTACAACAAGATGGACTTTACCGAGACTAAGAATGGACCAACTATTAAATCTTGGCTGGAAATTTCTTTTACCTATTTCTCTCGGTAATCTATTATTAACAACTTCTTCCCAACTCCTTTCTCTATAAAGAAAAAGGGAATACAATATTCACTACTTGTCTCAAACAAGAGAAAGAAAGAAATTAAAATTAGTCATAGATATTCACGATATGTTCCCTATGGTAACTGGTTTCATGAATTATGGTCAACAAACAATACGAGCTGCCAGGTACATTGGTCAAAGTTTCATGATTACTTTATCCCAAGCAAATCGTTTACCTGTAACTATTCAATATCCTTATGAAAAATTAATCACATCGGAGCGTTTTCGCGGTCGAATCCATTTTGAATTTGATAAATGTATTGCTTGTGAAGTATGCGTTCGCGTATGTCCTATAGACCTGCCTGTTGTTGATTGGAAATTTGAAACAGATATTCGAAAGAAACGATTGCTTAATTACAGTATTGATTTTGGAATTTGTATTTTTTGTGGTAACTGCGTTGAGTATTGTCCAACAAATTGTTTATCAATGACTGAAGAATATGAACTTGCTACTTACGACCGTCACGAATTGAATTATAATCAAATTGCTTTAGGTCGTTTACCAATGTCAGTAATTGACGATTTTACAATTCGAACAGTCTTGAATTCGCCTCAAAGAAAAAATGACTAAACCCTTTAATTTTGAATTACTAAGGTTCCATTTTGGTCTATTTGGTCTAAAGGAATAAGGTTTTTTCTTTGCTTGGTCAATAACTCCAAATCCCAACTATTGATTCGTTGATGAGAAGTACAACTTAATTTGTATTGAAATGAAATAATACATAGACCGAAGCTTTTTCGAACTATATAGCTTCAATTTCAAATTGCCATTTCGAATAAAGAAAAGAACGAAATTGATCCAATAACTGTATCCGCATAAATTCCCACTTAATAGATTATAATTTAATTCAATTGGAATTGTGAATGTCTCATAAAAAGATTTTCCCGGTCGGTTCAATAAGTTCATGAAAAAGATTTCGATTTATTTATCTCTTATTTTAATATAATGGATTTGCCTGGACCAATACACGATTTTCTTTTAGTTTTTCTGGGATCGGGTCTTATATTAGGAGGTCTGGGAGTGGTATTATTTACCAACCCAATTTATTCTGCTTTTTCCTTGGGATTGGTTCTTGTTTGTATATCCTTATTCTATATTCTATCAAATTCCCATTTTGTAGCTGCCGCGCAGCTCCTTATTTACGTGGGAGCTGTAAATGTTTTAATCATATTTGCTGTAATGTTCATGAATGGTTCAGACTATTCCAAAGAGTTTCATTTGAATCTTTGGACTATTGGTGATGGGCTTACTTCCCTGGTTTGTACAAGTCTTTTTTTTTACCTAATCACTACTATTCTAGATACGTCGTGGTACGGGATTATTTGGACTACACGACCCAACCAGATTATCGAACAAGATTTGATAAGTAATAGTCAACAAATTGGAATTCATTTATCAACAGACTTTTTTCTTCCATTTGAACTCGTTTCAATAATTCTTTTAGTTGCTTTGATAGGTGCAATTGCCGTGGCTCGTCAGTAACAAATCTTTAGAACTAGGAACATCAATCCCAATTCTACTTTTTTATGTGTTATCACATCCATTTCCCTTAAATTCTTTAACGTATAGTTGAATCCTATTCATGGATCAATAGAAAATAAAAATAGAAATTTTTGTATTCGATCTATTACCAAATGGATTCTTTTGTTCCGTACTTGTTATATTCTAAGCAATCAAATCACTTGCATTATTGTTCATATTGAAAGGAATCTAAATTGGTACGGAGTTGGTCAATGATGCTCGAGCATGTACTTGTTTTGAGTGCCTATTTATTTTCTATTGGTATCTATGGATTGATTACCAGTCGAAATATGGTTCGGGCCCTGATGTGTCTTGAACTTATACTAAATGCAGTTAATATCAATTTCGTAACATTCTCGGATTTTTTTGATAGTCGACAATTAAAAGGAGATATTTTCTCCATTTTTGTTATAGCTATTGCAGCCGCTGAAGCAGCTATCGGATCAGCTATTGTTTCGTCAATTTATCGTAACAGAAAATCGACTCGTATCAATCAATCGACTTTGTTGAATAAGTAGTATTTATATAAATCATAATATTCATCAATTCGGCTTAGGATATATAATATGCCCTAACCTCGATCATGTTTGTGACACTGGAAGAAGTCAAAGTATCTTTGTTCCCTCTTAAGAGTTGATCCAGAAGTGGATTAATTAGAAAATTTCTGGTAAATCATTGATTCATCTGGTGTTTAAATATACGATGTTTCCAAATTGACTAGATCGAAAATTAAAAAGTTCAAAACAAAAATTGATATATCCAATGTCACATTCAGTAAAGATTTATGATACATGTATAGGGTGTACTCAATGTGTCCGAGCCTGCCCCACAGATGTATTAGAAATGATACCTTGGGACGGATGTAAAGCAAAGCAAATAGCTTCTGCTCCAAGAACAGAGGACTGTGTTGGTTGTAAGCGATGTGAATCCGCCTGTCCAACGGATTTCTTGAGTGTTCGAGTTTATTTATGGCATGAAACAACTCGAAGCATGGGTCTAGCTTATTGATATTGATACGTTCCCAAAAAACCACTTGAATCCGTTTTGAATACAGTTTCTTTTTTTTTTACCGATTACCGACAAAAACCCGTACTCGAAAAAGAAAAAAAAAATAAGAATATATTCTATTTTCGAGCACGGGTTTTTCTGGGCCAAGTGTATCTTGTCTTTACCACGAATTATTTTCCTTGGTTAACACTAATTGTAGTTTTTCCGATAGCCGCGGGTTCTTTCATTTTCTTTCTCCCTCATAGAGGAAATAAGGTGAATAGAGGATATACAATATATATATGTGTCTTAGAACTCCTTCTAACGACCTATGCATTCTGTTATAATTTCCAATTGGACGATCCATTAATCCAGCTGGCAGAGGATTATAAATGGATCACCTTTTTTGATTTTGACTGGCGGTTGGGAATAGACGGACTTTCCATAGGGCCCATTTTACTGACGGGATTTATCACTACTTTAGCTACTTTAGCGGCTCGGCCAGTTACGCGGAATTCCCGACTATTCCATTTCCTGATGTTAGCGATGTACAGCGGTCAAATAGGACCATTTTCTTCTCGAGACCTTTTGCTTTTTTTCATCATGTGGGAATTAGAATTAATTCCCGTTTATCTACTTCTGGCCGTGTGGGGTGGAAAGAAACGCCTTTATTCAGCCACAAAATTTATTTTATACACTGCAGGAGGTTCTATTTTTCTTTTAATAGGAGTTTTGGGTATCGGTTTATATGGTTCCAATGAACCAACATTAAACTTGGAAACATTAGTTCATCAATCGTATCCTGTGGCACTGGAAATAATATTCTATATTGGGTTTTTTATTGCTTTTGCTGTCAAATTACCGATTATACCCTTCCATACGTGGTTACCAGACACCCACGGAGAGGCACATTACAGTACTTGTATGCTTCTAGCCGGAATCTTATTAAAAATGGGAGCGTATGGGTTGATTCGGATCAATATGGAACTATTACCGCGCGCTCATTTTATATTTTCCCCCTGGTTCATGATAGTAGGTACCATGCAAATAATTTATGCAGCTTCAACATCTCCTGGCCAACGGAATTTAAAAAAAAGAATAGCCTATTCCTCGGTATCTCATATGGGTTTCATAATTCTAGGAATTGGCTCGATAACCGATACAGGCCTCAACGGAGCCATTTTACAAATAATTTCTCATGGTTTTATTAGTGCTGCACTTTTTTTCTTGGCAGGAACGAGTTATGATAGAATACGTTTTGCTTATCTCGACGAAATGGGCGGACTCGCTATCCCAATTCCAAAGATATTCACGCTATTCAGTATCTTATCGATGGCTTCCCTTGCATTACCCGGCATGAGTGGTTTTGTTGCGGAATTGATAGTATTTTTGGGAATAATTACCAGCCAAAAACTTTTTTTAATGCCAAAAATACTAATTACCTTTGTAATGGCAATTGGAATGATATTAACTCCTATTTATTCATTATCTATGTTACGGCAAATGTTCTACGGGTACAAGCTATTTAATGCCCTACCAAACTCTTCTTTTTTTGATTCTGGACCACGGGAGTTATTTGTTTTGATCTCTATTCTTCTACCCGTAATAGGTATTGGTATTTATCCGGATTTCGTTCTCTCACTATCAGTGGACAAGACCGAAGCTATTATATCTAATTTTTTTTTATAGATAGTTTTCATGACTAAAAAAAAAATCAAAAAGAAATCCCCTGATTAAAAAAAAAAGTTCGTTAGCCAATGAACAAAGAAGTCTTTTTTCTTCTCTTAAGTTTAAGTTAAATAACAAAAAAAGAAGTAAAATAATAGAATTGTGACCAAACGCCCTTGGCGTTTGTAAGAACCTTTTGAATCGCCGCACTGCTTGATTCAAAAGGTTCTCGGCGTCTTACACTAACAATAAGTTTCGTTTCGATCTATGCGCTGTCCTATACCTATATTTGTATTCATCAAGCCCTTTCCTCGATTCAAGTAGATTTTAATTAAATGAACCATAACTATGGAACCCTATTCCTAATAGATTGACTCCGAAATAGCATATCCAAATTATAAGAAAGCCCGTAGAAGCGACAATTGCGGAATTTACACCTTCCAAATTTGTATTTGTTCGAGTATGTAAATAAATCCCGAATATAGTCCAAGTAATAAATGCCCAAGTTTCTTTTGGATCCCAATTCCAATAAGATCCCCACGCCTCATTAGCCCATACTGCTCCCGAAAGAATCCCTATGGTTAAAAAGATAAATCCTAAACTAATAATACGATAACTCCAACGATCCAATTGTTGAATCACTTGATACCTGTAAGAATTTCTAGCGGAAAAAGGATTTAGTAAAACATTCCTTTTTTCGTTCATGTATTGGATTTCACCGAAGCAAAACGACTCATTTCCATTTAAAAAATTTTGTCTTTTCAAAAAAACCCTTATCACTTTTCGAAATGTAATGACTAGAAGAGCCGTGGATAATAAGGATCCACATACAAGAGCTGCATAGCCCAATACCATCATACTTACGTGCATCATTAACCACTGGACTTGGAGAGCGGGTACTAATATTCCGGATTGATGCATTTTGGTTAAAAACCCCGAAGTAGCAAAGCCTTGGGTAAAAATAGCACTTGGTGCCGTTATAGCGCTTAAATTATTTTGATTATTTTTTAAATCGAAAATCCTATGAATAATGGAGAAACTCCACGAAAGAAAGATTAATGATTCATATAAATCACTTAATGGGAAATGTCTTGAGTAAATCCAACGGGTGATTAATAATCCTGTTAGACAGAAAGCGGTAGCTATCATCCCCTTTTCTGATGAATCATATAGTCCTCTGATTTCATCGACTAATAAGGTTATTAAAAAAATAGTAATTCCAATTGAAACGACCGAAAAGGATATATGCGTTAATATATGCTCTAAAGTTGAAAAGATCATAAAAAAAAAATTAAAAGCGAGAGCGAGAATACCTCAAATATACAGAATGGAAATCATAAATTAAATTCCTTAGAGCACTTTTTATATATCTTTTTGGAGATGCTATGCCGCCACTCGGACTCGAACCGAGATGCTCTAGCACTGCTTCCTAAGAGCAGCGTGTCTACCGATTTCACCATAGCGGCTTGCTCGAAATAATAATAACCTATTATTAGTCAATCGTCGAGATTGAAAGAGTGCATTTCAATGAATTTTTCATTTTTATTCATCAATTTGAATGCTTACTAAAGACAACCCCATTCATTGAAATGGAGATTAAAAGATTCCACCTTTTGTCGTCTTATTTAATTATTTAAGGTTTCAGTTTTATTTAACTTAACTTTCATAGTTTCTGGTTTGATAAACTAGAACCCTTGTAACGGCTGTAACTAACTAGTTCTAACTTCAATCCAGGGAACAACGCAAAAAAAGTTTTTTCTCTTTTTTCATTTTTTATAACTTTTGCGTTTGTGTTGTCCTAATTGTTATATTTTTTTCAGTATTAATTTGTGATAGGATTGATCAAATCAATTAGGTATTGGGCTGGACATATTAGAGACAAGAAAAAAATGGATTTCTATCATAATTGGAATTGTACCCTACTTCAAAAAAGTCTTTCTAAATTAGAATTCAAAAATATTATTCACGATTCGTATACAATATCTGCCTAAACGGGAAAGGGTGCTTTTCTCAATTGAAGTCAAAGTGCAGGGTATATGGTTATATATAGTGATTCAGAAAAATAATGATTTAGAAAGTAAAAAAAAAAAAGTTCTATACTGAATCATTCAAGAACCCATTGATTTTTCCTAAAGATTTTTTATCCCCTGCTCTATAGCATAAACGGAAAGGCCTAAATCTCAATAAAAAAATTCTTATTGTTTAGGGTGGATGGTGGGGTGATGGGGAAAATAAGAATCCCCATCCTGGGAATCAAAAAAATATTCAAATTTTTTTTTTTTTTTTTATTTTTCGAATTCAGTAGACAAATCAATTGGTTCAAAACCTTACGAAAGGGGAATGGTTACTTACTTTTTTCTACTTTATCTATACTTACTTTTTTCTACTTTATCTATATTATATAGTAGAAATTCGAAACACAGTTAACTCATTTTTGAGTCAGGCGGATTCAGATTAGTCCAATGTTTTCTTATTTATTTGTTGTACAAAAAAACTTTTAGAATTCCCAGTAGAAAGGGATTTCGCTAACGAAAAAGCCTTCAACGCTGCCCAATACCCCTTTTTTTTCCAAATATTTTTACGAATACGTTTTTTTAATATAGAAGTACGTTTTTTTGGAACTGCCATTCAAAAAAGAAAAGGTTATTCATTGCTCAAATTGGATGTGAAAGACATCTATTGTTAAAACATAAAACAAATCATTTTTTTGTTTTACTATTCATTTCATTATCTGTTTATTTTTTATAAGGGTAGTTAGTTTAGAGAAAAAATAAAGAAATAGAAATATGCAAAAATGGCATAAAATCTTACTAGAACAAAAAAGAAAAACAACAGAATAAGGGATTTTTAAAATTTATATTCCATAAATATCGGGGAAAAAGTAATTCGTCTTTCGGAGTTATTGGCAGTACCCTTATAT